ATGAGATCACTATTTTAGGAAATGATGCGGAGATAAGTACTGACATTGATCCGCAAGAAGCTCAACAAGCTCTTGAAATAGCAGAAGCTAACTTGAATAAAGCGGAGGGTAAGAGACAAGCAATTGAAGCAAATCTAGCTCTCAGACGAGCTAGAACACGAGTGGAGGCTCTCAATGTTATTTCTTACTAGTCAGGTCAATACACCAAAATAATAAAAAGAATTTTTTTTAGAAATTTCTTATTATACAATACACCACATTTTATGTCTGTCAATTGAAGTCTAATCTGATACAACGAAAAAATAAAAAGGGTAGAAAAACTTATTAGATATCATTCCATTGACTGCGGTATCTAATAAGTTCTACCTACTATACTAATTAGTATACTCTAAAAAATTCTACCTACTATTGGATTTGAACCAATGACTCCCGCCGTATGAAAGCAATACTCTAACCACTGAGTTAAGTAGGTCATTTATCACCACCAAAAAAAGACCCATCATTCGGGAATTATAGGTGGAATATTATTTCTAAGCAATACTAATCTGTTAATTAAGAGTAAACAAATCAGAGAGCTATTGTATGGGATTCTGGAATATCTATCTTGACAAGAAATTCTCTATATGTTAAGATCTCTATGACAAGGGCTATAGCTCAGTTGGTAGAGCACCTCGTTTACACGTGCGCCAATGCTTTTCAAGGGAGTCTATTATGCAATGAGCATAATTGATGTTATTGAGAAATCGATGTCTTACTCCATAGATTCTAGGGAACAAGAGAACAATAGCCTGACAAATATTTGGTTCGGTCCGATTTTGGTGTGAATCAAGTTGCCAAATCAAATAGAACCCGCCATTGATTTGATAGTTGATAAGGTAAATACCCATTCAATGCTAGGCATAATGAGTATAAGGGCCTCAAAAGAACCTCTTTTCGTCCTATGAACTTTAAGGTGTATGAAGTTTCATATTCGACTCTTGTAGCGGAGCGATAGAGACTCCATTTAACTTAGGGCCGAAGGCAGACCTAAGTCAAGATAACCCTTCTTTGAAACACTTTGGTATTGCTCCTGGATCAAAATACAAATAATGAATCAGAGCATATGGAGCCATTTCATTATCTTCCTATAAAGAAAAATATGGTGGACTAACTGATCTTTATATCAGTTTATGAAAGAGCCCAATGCAACAAAATGCATGTTGGGTCTTTGAAACAGTTCAAATCATTTCGATAATAATAAGTTTGATCTGTTTTACCGAGAAGGTCTACGGTTCGAGTCCGTATAGCCCTAATTAATATTAATATATATATATATATATATATATATATATATATATTAATATATTCTATATTCAATTTATATTCATATTCAATTTTTTCATTTTTAGTATGTTTTTCTTTTCTTCAATAGAATGGTCGCTTGTTTTTGTTGGTTGGTCTGGTCCATAGAAATGAAAACATTATCACACCCTCATCTAATCTAAATGCATAGAGACAGAAAAAAAAAAAAAAGAATTCCCTAATTCGTATTTGTAAAATCTCGTATCGTATAAAATACGCATCCTTTTTCATTAATTATAGTAGATGAATTCCGTATGACTTTTTTATCTTTTTTTTTTCTGTCCATGATCAAAGAGTTTGTGATACACTTTTGCTTTGGTATACCAAAGCAAAAGTCAATTTATGAAGTGAAAATCATGACATTATTTTGTCTTAAAATTGCAACCTGACCCAATCAAGTCTAATCTTAAGTCACATGGATCCATGACATATTCTTTTCTTGATCTTGTTTTTTATTTATTTGTGGAATACCCTTGACTAATCATTAATCGGAACAACATAAACCCCATTGATTGATTTACAGATAATGCAGAGATAATGAATTGGTCTTAGATGTATCAAGGATCAAGATTTCTTCCTTTATTTTATATTTTATGAGTTGAGTAGGTTTGGACATTTAGTCTATCGAATAATTTGATAGTATGTGATTCTTTCTATCAGAAGTATGTTATGTAGATGATTTATGATTCTGTCAATTCTACCATTCTATTCTTCTTTGCAATCTAATCTGTGGGTTTGCTCTCAAAACCGTTTCTCGTGTAGGGAAATCTAATTCATTGCTTGGTCTTACCATTCAATTATTAATTGTAATTGTCATAACAAAACAAACAAGTATTTTGCTTCATTCCAAATCACGATCTTTCTTTACTTTAATACTAGAGATTCTTAGAAATTGGTCCGAAATGGAATGACTTTTTCGCCCTAAATCTAATGAAATAACTCAAATTTTATTATTTATTTCTGAGAGAGAGGATAGTATAGTAAGTACCTATTTAAAGTTTCGAATTCCTTTGTATGGAAAGTGTTATATGTGTGACTTCTTAATTCAACAGATTGAATCAAATAAATTAAGAAAAATAGAAATAAAATTAAAATATAGGACAAGGGAAGGATAGAAAAAAGTTCGATGCATTAGATTTTTTTGAGTTTCCGTATTCGTATCAAATCAATAGAAGCAATGATCCTCTATCCGGATTTTTATGAAAAGAATCCTTCCACTTCCAATAGAATATGCTAGGAATCCCTAGACATTATATTTTATTATCCCATATACCATATATAGATATATGACTACTGAAAGCGTTTCAGTTTTGATTGAAAAATGGAAATGAAATTTACATTTGATTCCATAAAATTTTTCATAACTAATTATTTTTTATTTTGATTTAAAATTAGAAAATTTAGAAATTATAAATTATATTTAATTTATAAATATAAAAATTTTAATTTATAAATATAAAAATTATATTTATTTTATTTAATTATATTTATTATATTTAATTTAATTTATTTATTAAAAATTAAAATTATATTTATTATTAAATTGTATTTATTAATTTATTATTTATTATTATATTTATTATTATATTAATATAATATCTAAGTTCTATTATAGGATATAGGAGGATATAAGATAGGGTATAGGACATTTTTTAGGTTTTAGGTTAGTATATTTTAGTTTATTTATTTTTTCTTTATTTTTTCAAATTTAAAATAATTTTCTAAATACTAAATATTTAATTTAATATTTTAATTGAATTTCTTTTTAATATTTATTTTTTATTTTTTTATAGAGGATAGAGAATCCGAGACAAAGTGAGAGAGTTTTTTGTGTAAGAGCACCCTACGTCTACAGCATATTAAAATAGAATTCTAAACTAAATAGAATCAAAATAAAAAATGTAAGTGGGATTCCACTAGATGAATCTTTAAACAAGACATGCTCCACAGCAACCAAATTCTAAACAATTTGGTTTGATCAAAATCAATTCTTGTTTTACCAAAGAAGTTCTAGATGAATTGAAAATTCCAATTCGAATCGAATAATTCATCATATTCCACATTCTTAATAGGAGTACGGTACATTTATGTTTCTGCTTCACGAATATGATATTTTTTGGGCATTTCTAATAATATCAAGTGTTATTCCTATCTTGGCATTTGTAATTTCCGGAATTTTAGCCCCTGTTAGTGAAGGGCCAGAGAAGCTCTCTAGTTATGAATCGGGTATAGAACCCATGGGGGATGCTTGGTTACAATTCCGAATCCGCTATTACATGTTTGCTCTCGTTTTTGTTGTTTTTGATGTTGAAACAGTCTTTCTTTATCCGTGGGCAATGAGTTTCGATGTATTGGGTATATCTGTATTTATCGAAGCTTTAATTTTCGTGCTTATCCCAATTGTTGGTTCAGTTTATGCATGGCGAAAAGGAGCATTGGAATGGTCTTAACTGAATATTCAAACACTCAAAATAAAAAAGAAGGAAAAGATTACATTGAGACAGTTATGAATTTAACTGAGTTTTCCTTACTTGACAAAACAACCACCAATTCAGTTATTTCAACTACACCGAATGATCTTTCAAATTGGTCAAGACTTTCCAGTTTATGGCCACTTCTATATGGTACAAGTTGTTGTTTCATTGAATTTGCTTCATTAATAGGTTCGCGATTCGACTTTGATCGTTATGGATTGGTACCAAGGTCGAGTCCTAGACAAGCAGACCTAATTTTAACAGCCGGCACAGTAACAATGAAAATGGCTCCTTCTTTAGTGAGATTATATGAACAAATGCCCGAACCAAAATATGTCATCGCTATGGGGGCATGCACTATTACGGGAGGGATGTTCAGTACTGATTCATATAGTACTGTTCGTGGAGTCGATAAGTTAATTCCTGTCGATGTCTATTTGCCGGGTTGCCCACCTAAACCAGAGGCTGTTTTCGATGCTATAACGAAACTTCGTAAGAAGATATCTCGAGAAATCTTTGAAGATAGAACGGTGTCTCAAGAGGAAAATCGATGTTTTACTACCAATCACAAGTTTTCTGTTCGACGCAGTACTTATACTGGAAATTACGATCAAGAATTGCTCTATCAATTACCATCTACTTCAGAGAAACCTTCTGACAAATTTTTCAAATCCAAAAGTTCAGTATCTTCCCACGAATTAGTGAATCAAGCAGGGTTCCTTTGTGCAGAATAAAATAAGAAAGAAAAGGATCAATCTTTAAAAATTTCATTGTAAATGTGAAATACTCATATATCATATATATATAAATGTGGGAGAAATCAAGAAAATGCGGCAGGATCGTTTATCTGATTGGTTAGTCAAGCATGAGCTAGTTCATAGATCTCTGGGCTTCGATTGCCGAGGAATAGAAACTTTACAAATAAAAACGGAGGATTGGGATTCCATTGCTGTCATTTCATATGTATATGGTTACAATTATTTACGTTCTCAGTGTGCCTATGATGTATCACCAGGCGGATTTTTAGCCAGCGTATATCATCTTACGAGAATACAGTATGGCATAGATAAAGCAGAAGAGGTATGCATAAAAGTATTTGCCCCAAGGAATAATCCTAGAATCCCGTCTGTTTTCTGGATTTGGAAAAGCGCCGATTTTCAAGAACGTGAATCTTATGATATGTTGGGAATCTCTTATGATAATCATCCTCGTCTTAAACGTATCTTGATGCCTGAAAGTTGGATAGGTTGGCCCCTACGTAAGGACTATATTACCCCCAATTTCTATGAATTACAAGATGCGCATTGAATAAGAAGAAACTAATGTTCCCTTAACGTATACGACACGGTTCCAGATTGCATTCAAGTCAAGGAACTTTTTTTTTACGTTCTATTCAACATGAAAGAGAGTAACTGGACTCTAATTCGTATTATGGATAGCCTAAAGAAGCTTCATTCATATTCTCCAATTTTGAAAAGAGGCTATCCATTTTCTATGAGCAGAAAAAATAGGCTGAGGCTGAATCAAAAAAGTTCCGCACCATGAACTTTGTACCGCGCACATAACTTAGATGGACCCAAAAAATTACGTAAGCAAAAGTGAAGGAAATATAAAAAAGAAAATATAAAATTCAGAAAAAAGGGATTTGATTTGTACTGTGTCTAAAATGCATTCTGTCTATTGCCATCCTTCAACTCTCTAGACTTTTCCTTTTTTTTTTTTTCACTTCTCTTTTTTGTTTTGGATATATTATATGATATGAAGACTTCATATTTTTTTGAGTGAGAGAAAACGCAGCATGAAGAAACAAGAAAGAAAAAAAGGAGCAAAATTTCACTTTGTTCTTTATTATAGCCAGACATTTATTTTTTTACTGATTTTCAAAAAGAGGGAGGATATCTAAATGAATAAAATAAGTACGTATCATACTCTAAACTATTAACGAATATATATCCCGATCCTATCTATCTCGATGAATTCGTATGAATATCTACCCAATACATTATTTACGTGTCAGGAACCAGATTTGAACTGGTGACACGAGGATTTTCAGTCCTCTGCTCTACCAACTGAGCTATCCCGACTATTTCCCGCGCATCATCCCATCCTAGTAGAGTACTTGTATCTATGTCAATAGAATTAAAAGGATTAAATAAAAAGTAGTAAAAAATTTGACCTAGTAAGTGTAAGGGTAATGATATGGATTATGAATGATATGATTCAATAATAGGGATTCCTTGCCATATATGTGCATTTGAACAGGTATTGGATCTATGCAAATTGAGATAAGATACAAGGATTCTTATTCGGATCCATTTGTAAAAGAGTAAAGTGAATGAGAAAGGTAATCTGAACTGAACAAAAAAAGAATAAATACTTAGGAAGTAAAATGGGCTTTTTAGTGGGGATAGAGGGACTTGAACCCTCACGATTTCTAAAGTCGACGGATTTTCCTCTTACCATAAATTTCATTGTTGTCGGTATTGACATGTAGAATGGGACTCTCTCTTTATTCTCGTACGATTAATCTTTTAAAACAAATGATCTATCAAACTTTGGAATGAATGATCTAATCACTGATTATTCGATTCTTCCTTCAACTCACATTGGAATGGATTTCCACAATAACTATGAATTATTTATTATTATTTATTAATAGTTATAAATATTTAATCATAATAAATATAAATTTATATTATATATAATAATAGAAATAAATATATATATATTATTATGGTTATGGAGGTTATGGATTCTTATAGATTCAGATCATGATTAATCATTTGATATATCAGTATGTATATATATGCATATATTAGGTATATAGGACCATCCTTTCTGTAATTTCGATAGAAAGATTCCTGCTACCAAAGAAACGTAGTCAACTCTATTCGTTAGAACAGCTTCCATTGAGTCTCTGCACCTATCCTTTTTCTTGTTTTATTCTAGTTTATTAATATAAACCCCTATTTTCTCAACAAAAACAATAAGGATTTGGCTCAGGATTGCCCATTTTTAATTCCCGGGTTTCTCTGAATTTGGAAGTTATCACTTAGCAGGTTTCCATACCAAGGCTCAATCCAATCAAGTCCGTAGCGTCTACCAATTTCGCCATATCCCCCTTTGATACCAGGATCCTGTTGGAATTCCATCCATCTCTTTCATTTATTTTGGACTTGGAGCCCTTGAATTCATTAGATAATTATTTTTATATGGAAAGAAAAGTGTATGCTATCATTTGATTCTTTTGGCTCTCCTCGATCAGTTCATCCCTAGTGGATAAATTTTGTTTCAATCAGAAATGATTCTATCATTGATGTATTTGCAATTCAATATGGATAGATATATCCCATATATATATGTTTCTTCCTACCTTTCGTCTTTACAGTGTGATTCGGAATAGTAGAACGGTCGATATTCATTCTTCTTTTTTTCGTCCTATCTCCTCCTTGTTCGAATCAAATCCGAAGAATGTCTCATTCTAATTTGGATTATATCTTTCTTTTCTTTATCTTTTCTTAGACCGGATCCGTTATAATAATCCGCTATACTATAGCTATAATAGAATTATAAATTTATAAATTATATTTTATAAATTATTTTATAAATATATTTTATAAATATAAATAAATATAATTTTATAAATTATATAATTATAAATTATATAATTATATATAAATAATAATAATAATTATATATATATTCTTATATATTCTTTAAATTCTTTAATCATTCTTTAATCTTAATCTTTAATTAATTTTAATTAATTAAAGAACCAAAACCAATTTTTAAGATTTTTATTTTTAAGTTAAGAAATAATTAGGTTTTTTCTAATAAAAATTTCCAATTTGATATTATCATCAATAATGGAAAAAAGAAAGAAATCTAATTTCTAATTAGAGAATCAAAAATTTTAATCTTTTAATTATATAATTTTTTAATTAATCTATTTAACTATTTAAATTTAATTTCAATTTTTAATTATAATTTTTTAATTCTATTTATAGAAAATAATTTATATTTATAGAAAATAATAGTTATTAGTAATATATTTATATGTCTATTAGTCTATTAGAAATAGTCTATTAGAAAAATAGAATTCTATTTATATACTCATATACGTACTCATATTTACTAATTATTAAATTAGTCATTATCTTTATTAGACTAGTCATTATATATTATTAAGAACTATAGAACTATGAACTATATGGTTCTAGGTCATATTTTTATTATTAAAGAACTATACGGTTCTAGGTATATTATTTATATATTTATATATTTATTTATAGTATAGTTTTTATTTATAGTATAGTTGATATGAAATTTTTTTAAATTAAAGTTGTCTAATAGCTACGATAGGGTAGTCTCCTCAATTCCTATATACTATTACATGTTATGTATGCCCGCTTAGCTCAGAGGTTAGAGCATCGCATTTGTAATGCGATGGTCATCGGTTCGACTCCGATAGCCGGCTTTTTCTCTATCGATTTTTCCATGATAGATAATCTTTTCTATTCTTTTTTTTTGTTGGATCACCGATTTATCTATTATGTTATGGTAACTTACAATTATGAATTAAAAATGGATTGGAACAATTAGATCTCTACAGAACAAATCATAAAATGGAACCTCAACTTGCTATCAACTTTTTATATATACAAAAAATATATACAAAAATCTGGATATTGATACAATTTATTTTATTCTACTTTTAGTATTTATTTCTATTGTAATACCTCAGTAGATTTAGCTTTATTTTTGTTTATCCTTTAGTTCAGTCTTAATTTAGATTTTTCTTTGAAAAATGAAATTTCAATAAAAAAAGGAGTCTTTATGTCTCGTTACCGAGGACCTCGTTTCAAAAAAATACGCCGCCTGGGGGCTTTACCAGGACTAACTAGTAAAAGACCTAGATCCGTAAGTGATCTTAAAAACCAATTGCGTTCTGGAAAAAAATCGCAATATCGTATTCGTCTAGAAGAAAAACAGAAATTGCGTTTTCATTATGGTCTGACAGAACGACAATTACTTAGATATGTGCATATTGCCGGAAAAGCCAAAGGGTCAACAGGTCAGGTTTTACTACAATTACTTGAGATGCGTTTAGATAACATCCTTTTCCGATTGGGTATGGCTTCCACCATTCCCGCAGCCAGACAATTAGTTAACCATAGACATATTTTAGTTAATGGCCGTATAGTGGATATACCAAGTTATCGTTGCAAACCCCGAGATATTATTACTGCGAAGGATAAACAAGGATCGAAAGCTCTGATTCAAAATTATATTGCTTTATCCTCCCAGGAGGAATTGCCAAAGCATTTGACTTTTGACTCATTCCAATATAAAGGATTAGTAAATCAAATAATAGATAGTAAATGGATCGGTTTGAAAATAAATGAGTTGTTAGTCGTAGAATATTATTCTCGCCAGACTTGAAGAAAATAACAAAAAAAGTTCAAAGAATTTTTTCTTTTTTATTTTCACTAAAATAAACGGATCTAAGGACCTTGATCCGCATTTTTCTCATTCACGTATCACAAATAGATCAGATCCGCAGTATAATTTATTTTTCTTTTTTATTCTTTTTCCAATATTTTACGCACCACAGTAATAAGGAATAGAGAATTTCTGTCAAATAAAGTTGTTATTGCAGGAATGATCGTATCAATTGTTATTTGATTTAATATGATACGTTGTACTCAGTGACGTTGATGAATTAAGAAAAACAAACGGAAAGAGAGGGATTCGAACCCTCGGTAAGCAAAAGCCTACATAGCAGTTCCAATGCTACACCTTCAACCACTCGGCCATCTCTCCTACATAATCTCTCTTATTATTTACCAGAAACCGAGTGAATAGCGAGTGATTTGTACATATTATTGCAATACAGTTACAACAAATAAATGAAATGGTTCCATAGGAAAAATTCCTTTAAAATTTCCTATTTCTAAACAACAACTTCTCTCATCAGCTACCCCATACCATAGATTTTTTACAAATTCCAAAATTGTCTCATAGATTTTTCTATGTCAATTGTACGGGGTGGTGTATCCATATTATATATACAAACAAAACAGACGCTTACCTTACTCTATTTTATTTTATCGTGGAATGATTATTTCGTTCTTTTTGTTCTTTGGATCATAACCAAATAAAGAGTTATTTAAAATAAAATAAATAAAGTCTTTGATTATTCAACTTAGGTGAAGTAAGTTTCGTTCATTGGTATACTAGGAAATTAGGATGAAATCCAATCTGATTCCAATATTTCATATCTTTCCTTGCCCAATCCAAACAAAAAAGAGCAATTTGAACGGAAAATCCACATCTTTCTTTCTAATTAGTCCGTTTTTATGTTATTTCGTACTGTACAATTCTTTTCTTTTGTTTGTGGGATCATTTTCCCCTAACCTAAGGGAAAATGAAAAGACTTATAGAATGGATTGTTAATTATGTCTAGATCTCGGATAAATGCAAATTTTATTGATAAGACCTCTTCAGTTGTAGCCAATATCTTATTACGAATAATTCCGACAACTTCAGGAGAAAAAAAGGCATTTACCTATTACAGAGATGGTGCGATTTGATTCTTTTTTCTTGTTTTTTTAGCCCAGTCCTTGGTATTACGAGGAGACATGGTTCGGGATAGAAAGAACCCAATTTTGGAAATAAACCGACGCTTGGTGAAGGTGAAGTTTGGAGATAGAACAATTCCTTCTGTCGTGTATTCTCGATTGATGCAGCCTCAGATGCTTCAATTGTCAATTTTAGTATTGAGCGAGAGGTTACACCTATAAATTCTGTATTGGAGTTAAGCCTACTCCACTAGTACCAATGGGCGGCATGAGGGAAAAAGCACTACATCTAGGAATCAACAACACGAAAACTTTGTTATAAATTACCCTTTTCTTTATCCATATTGGGGCTAACAAAAATGGTTGGGACAACAAACATCCATCTCGTTCGTACTTAGGATACCCGTATAACCATCAAAGATCGTTGAAGTGACAAATTCCTGGAAATAGGAGGCGTTGAGGACAAAGAAATTGTTGGAGTTACTATTTCCACCTATCACTAACACCTATCACTAATATTATTAGTGTTAGGAAAAAGATTGGTGTTAAGAAAAAAGCTCTTGCGGGAAGGATAGCTAGAGATTTCTTGTAAAAATACCAGCTCCTGTCAGTTCATAATGAGAATAATGAAATTTGGATTACATAGATTATTCCCCTTAGTACTATGCACAGAAAGGGGGAGCCGTATGAAATGAAAATATCACGTACGGTTCTGGAACGGAGATTCTTTGAATAGAATGAACGACCGTAACGGATGTTGGCTCAATCCGAAGGAAATTATGCGGAAGCTTTACAGAATTATTATGAAGCTACGCGACTAGAAATTGATCCCTATGATCGAAGTTATATACTCTATAACATAGGCCTTATACACACAAGTAATGGAGAACATACAAAAGCTTTGGAATATTATTTCCGGGCACTAGAACGAAACCCATTCTTACCACAAGCTTTTAATAATATGGCCGTGATCTGTCATTACGTGCGACTATCTCCACTATAGAAAGAAGGAAAAAAAGATCCAATCGACTAGTAAATACTAGAAAAACATAGGCTTTCTACATATGCATCGTCAAAAGCAACGATTTTTATCAGCTGTAGCAAGTAAAGAGACTTCATGAGAACCAAAATATGAAGAAATAGGTAAAGCCTATATACTATATTCTATGGATAAAGGATTGAATTGATAGAGAAAGCACCGTAAAGATCAATTAGCAAGCTATTGGGTCGATAGAGTTAAGAACTGCTTTGCTTACTTATCTTATCTTATGATATGGGATAAAAGTTAGGAATCAACTTATGTAATTTAGTCGATCCACTAAAGTATTGAGCAGCGGTGTAGCATCAGATCCCAAAGATAGTGAGTTCTTTTTTCTTATAGAGGAAAGTCTTTTTCAAAGATTCTATATGAATTTCATATATGAAATCGGGATAGTTACCTTTCAGAAAATTCTAATGCTATAAGAGGCTATCCATGCTTCATTCTTCTGAAGGTGGGAGGAAAGATAAAACTTTATTATTGATCAAATTTAGAGTTTGAAACTTATGTAATTAACTTGATTCTGGTTAACCCAAGAAAAAGTGAGATAGATTTATGAAAAATCTAATTCAATTAAGATAGATGGGACACAAAAAAGGAATCGATTTTGAGCCGTATGAGGTAGGAAACTCTCAAGTACGGTTCTAAGGGAAGGGACAACCTATTCCGACCGAGGAGAACAGGCCATTCTACAGGGTGATTCCGAAATTGCAGAGGCTTGGTCCGACCAAGCTGCTGAGTATTGGAAACAAGCTATAGCACTTAGTCCAGGTAATTATATTGAAGCACATAATTGGTTGAAGATTACAAGGCGTTTCGAATAAGACCACCTTCTTTGTTAATTCATTAAAATAGGTTGTTGGATCCCTCAATCAAATAAAATAGACCGTTCCCGCGAAAAGATCCAATCAAGAATTTCATTATATCCCCTCCTTCTAAAATCTTTGTATGGTATCTAATAGGGATAGATTCGGATATAGTATAGAATTAGAATAGAACTAATAAAGCTAATAAAAAAAACTTTCGAATGACTAAAATATTATAGATAAGATATCGAGATAGATA